ATGATTTCTTCTTCATATAGATAGATATAGGATCTATGGGGCAATTACTTAGAAGTACATTTTGTGTAACAGCCCTTCCTATCTGATAGAAAAGGATCCCATGATCCTGAAACGATCTTATCTGGGATCGAAAATCCCAAGTTTTTCTATGAAGAGCTGATCTAATCGTATTAGTTTCTATAATGGATTTCTTCTGTGTAATACTAATTGATAGGGCCTCATTGATAAGTGCTACAAGATCTCGCGCATTGGAACCCATGGTTATGGACCCGAATCCGTTAGTATGGAACATCTTCTTTTCCAAGTGAAATCCCCTAGTATATGAAAGAATGAAAAAGTGCTTTCGTTGTTGTGGAAGAAGAAGCCTTCGTATCTTAATGAATGTATTTAATTTATTCGGAGCTATTAGAGCGGGATCCACTTTTTGGGGAATATGAGTCGAAGCAATAACAAGAATCTTTCCAGTGGAACATCTTTCACAATCCCTGGAGAGATAGTTCTCTAATAGACCGAGGGATAAGTAATTCGACTCATTCACATGTAGATCGTGAATGTTTGGAATCCATATTATGCAAGGAGACATTGCTTTTGCTAATTCGAATTGAAGGGTGATATCAAATCGGTCTATTTTCGGCGTCATATACATAGTTAGCACATTCGTCATAGTTAGCAGCTCCTTATCAATATCAAGATCGAGGTCATCATCACTATCATCAATATCGTCACTATCATCAATATCGATATCATCAATAAGATAACCTTTAGGCTTGTCATCCAGGAACTTGTTCGGAAATACCGTAATGAAAGGAACATAGGAGTTTGTCGCTAGGTATTTGACCAAACAGGATCGCCCAGTTCCTATAGAACCTATCACTAAAATACCTCTAGAAGGGGATAGGGCTAAGCGGAGCGAAAAGGGTTTTCCATGAGGAGATGGGGAATGAAAACTATTAGCCCCACACGAGGTTTGTGAATAAGTGATTGTCTGATAATGAGCAAGGAATATCCGTCTTTCTGCTAAACAGGATCTATTGAACTCATAATTCATTAGATCCTTTTGATGAATGTCAACTAAGTATCGTAAGGAAATCGATCCCGGTTGTTCAATCATTTGATAACCAGAGTCATTCCTTGATAAATGATCACTATGAGTCAGACTCAATAGAATTTGATCAATCCTTTTTTCTGTCGTTAAGGTGGAGAACTGAACCAAGAATTCTCTTTCTTCATCATCAATCGAATCACTGTTCGCTACCCAGAATTCTATTTTCTCATCAATCCAATCACCGTTCACGTTTTTTCTTTTTCTTATCAATGAATAGATCTCTTTACTTGTACGACTTAGATGTCTCGTATTTATCGAAAAGATGATTCGATTGATGGGATTCGGCATGATACTTACAAGATCAATTCGATTGATCTTCCAATATTTCTTCTTAGAACGTAGTGATTTGACCCCATAAGCGGGACCACCACCCGATAGCATGTTGCCACCAGAAGCAGAACCCCGTATTTCTTCCAGAGAATCTCCTAATTGTTCCAGAACAACTAGAAAGAGATTCTTTAACCAGAAAGTATTCAGTTCAGATGTAGGATACCTATCCAGAAGTTTTCGAAATTCCATCATGTATGATGGAATCATCAAAGATTTGATCTTTTCTAACTCTGTCTGTAACTCACTATAGGCTCGGGAAACAAAGAGAAGATGTATACGAACGAGATATCCAGCAACAAGAAGAAGGAAAAAGATGGAATAGAGGAACTCCCGAGCATTTGTTGATCTCAGATGTGCCCATATCAATGGAACGGGTGACTCATTATTTCGATGAATCATTTCTTCGGACATAAGAAGATTCTGTAAACATTGACTCGAAATCTCACTTATCAGAGTCCGTTGTGGAAGAATCTTCTGAGGAATTGGCCGTGATATATCTGATCCATGCATCATATCATGAAAAATGGATACAAATCTTTGACTACTACTCAGTATCGGCAATGGGTCTGAAAGAGTATCTAAAAGGGTGAAATTGAGATATTTGCACCCTGTCGAAGTAAGGAACCACGGCATATATGTTTGGAACAGATTCCATTTTGAGAGATTTGAAAAAGCACTATCTCGTTGAAAGGTTCTATGCATCCGCCCTTTCTCAACGCATTTCTTTAGACAAAGACTCCGTTTTTTCCTCTTTCCGGATGGTAAAGACTTCTCAGAACATGGAGTGTGAATCAAACCCATGTTTGAATTGAAACTGAGATACTGATGCAAGTTCTTCCCTTCTGAATCAGATAGATTCATATCTGAAAGAGGCTGACAATAAGTTTTTTCCAAATTGACTATTTGTTCCTCTGTTAGAGGTGTTGCAGAAATGTCTGTGATCGAGTAAATAGCTCCACGAACGAATGGATCGGATCGAATTGGAAAATGGAAAGATTTGTACAATTTGTACAAGTTATACGTTTCATCACCACTTTGTGGGAAATCATTAGGTATGAAGATGTC